GCTAGCGTAGCTTAATTCAAAGCATAACACTGAAGATGTTAAGATGGGTCCTGAGAAACTCCGCATGCACAAAGGCATGGTCCTGACCTTATTATCAGCTTTAACCCGACTTACACATGCAAGTCTCCGCAACCCCGTGAGTATGCCCTCAATCCCCCGCCCGGGGACGAGGAGCGGGCATCAGGCACAAATTTTTAGCCCAAGACGCCTAGCCAAGCCACACCCCCAAGGGAATTCAGCAGTGATAAACATTAAGCCATAAGTGAAAACTTGACTCAGTCAGGGTTTAAGAGGGCCGGTAAAACTCGTGCCAGCCACCGCGGTTAAACGAGAGGCCCTAGTTGATAAAACCACGGCACAAAGGGTGGTTAAGGAAAGCAAAACAATAAAGTCAAATGGCCCTTTGGCCGTCATACGCTTCTAGGTGTCCGAAGCCCAATATACGAAAGTAGCTTTAATAAAGCCCACCTGACCCCACGAAAGCTAAGAAACAAACTGGGATTAGATACCCCACTATGCTTAGCCATAAACCTAGACATTCAACTGTAATTAGACGTCCGCCCGGGTACTACGAGCATTAGCTTGAAACCCAAAGGACCTGACGGTGCCTTAAACCCCCCTAGAGGAGCCTGTTCTAGAACCGATAACCCCCGTTAAACCTCACCACTTCTAGCCATCCCAGCCTATATACCGCCGTCGTCAGCTTACCCTGTGAAGGTAATAAAAGTAAGCAAAATGGGCACAACCCAGAACGTCAGGTCGAGGTGTAGCGTACGAAGTGGGAAGAAATGGGCTACATTTTCTATTATAGAACACTACGAACATGCAACATGAAATAGTGCTTGAAGGAGGATTTAGTAGTAAAAAGGAAACAGAGTGTCCTTTTGAACCCGGCTCTGAGGCGCGTACACACCGCCCGTCACTCTCCCCTGTCAAAACGCAATAAAGATAACTAACACCAAAGCACTGACAAGGGGAGGCAAGTCGTAACATGGTAAGTGTACCGGAAGGTGCACTTGGATTAAACCCAGGGCGTGGCTGAGTAAGTTAAGCATCTCACTTACACCGAGAAGACATCCATGCAAATTGGGTCGCCCTGAGCCAAACAGCTAGCTTAAACACTAATATAACCCAACAATGTTAATAACAAAACATAACACAATAACATAAACTAAACCATTTTTTTACCTAAGTATGGGAGACAGAAAAGGTTAAACCAAAAGCAATAGAAGCAGTACCGCAAGGGAAAGCTGAAAGAGAAGTGAAACAACTCATATAAGCACCAAAAAACAAAGACTAAACCTTGTACCTTTTGCATCATGATTTAGCCAGCACCCCCAAGCAAAGAGACCTTTAGTTTGAAACCCCGAAACCAGGTGAGCTACCCCGAGACAGCCTATTTAAATTTAGGGCTAACCCGTCTCTGTGGCAAAAGAGTGGGAAGAGCTCCGGGTAGAAGTGACAGACCTACCGAACCTGGTGATAGCTGGTTGCCTGAGAAATGGATAGAAGTTCAGCCTCATATACCCCAAATCAAAAATATATTATTAAGATAATATGAGAAATATATGAGAGTTAGTTAAAGGGGGTACAGCCCCTCTAACAAAGGATACAACCTTTACAGGAGGATAAAGATCATAATATATAAAATACACTGTTTTAGTGGGCCTAAAAGCAGCCATCTAAATAGAAAGCGTTAAAGCTCGGACAGAAAAAAGTTTATTATACTGACAAAAAATCTTATTCCCCTAACAATATCAGGCTAACCCATGCCCCCATGGAAGAAATTATGCTAAAATGAGTAACAAGAAGACCTGCTCTTCTCCAGGCACAAGTGTAAACCAGACCGGACCAACCACTGGAAATTAACGAACCCAACCCAAGAGGGTAATGTGGACGACAAAAAAACCAAGAAAACCCCACAATCAAATTAATCGTTAACCCCACACTGGAGTGCCAAATTTAAAGGAAAGACTAAAAGAAAGGGAAGGAACTCGGCAAACACAAGCCTCGCCTGTTTACCAAAAACATCGCCTCCTGCAACTAAATCGAGTATAGGAGGTCCAGCCTGCCCAGTGACTACGGGTTCAACGGCCGCGGTATTTTGACCGTGCAAAGGTAGCGCAATCACTTGTCTTTTAAATAGAGACCTGTATGAATGGCTAAACGAGGGCTTAACTGTCTCCCCTTTCAAGTCAGTGAAATTGATCTATCCGTGCAGAAGCGGATATAAATATACAAGACGAGAAGACCCTTTGGAGCTTAAGGTACAAAATTCAATCACATTAAGCAACTCATTAAAAAGCAGAAAATTAGTGAAAATGAAGTTTTACCTTCGGTTGGGGCGACCGCGGAGGAAAAATAAGCCTCCGAGTGGAATGGGTTAAACCCCTAAAACCAAGAGAAACATCTCTAAGCCGCAGAACATCTGACCAAAAATGATCCGGCCACAAAGCCGATCAACGAACCAAGTTACCCTAGGGATAACAGCGCAATCCTCTCCCAGAGTCCATATCGACGAGAGGGTTTACGACCTCGATGTTGGATCAGGACATCCTAATGGTGCAGCCGCTATTAAGGGTTCGTTTGTTCAACGATTAAAGTCCTACGTGATCTGAGTTCAGACCGGAGCAATCCAGGTCAGTTTCTATCTGTAACGCTACTTTTCCTAGTACGAAAGGATCGGAAAAGAGGGGCCTATACTTAAAGCACGCCCCACCCCTAATTAATGAAAACAAATAAATTAAATAAAGGGAGGGCAAAACCCAACCGCCCAAAATAAGGACATACTGGGGTGGCAGAGCATGGTAAATTGCGAAAGGCCTAAGCCCTTTAAACCAGAGGTTCAAATCCTCTTCCCAGTTTATGCTAAACACTCTAATAAATCACCTAATTAATCCTCTGGCCTATATTGTACCCGTCCTGTTAGCAGTAGCTTTCCTAACTTTAGTTGAACGCAAAGTGCTTGGATATATACAACTACGAAAAGGGCCAAACGTAGTAGGACCCTACGGACTACTTCAACCTATCGCCGACGGAGTAAAACTATTTATTAAAGAACCGGTCCGCCCCTCTACATCCTCTCCTTTTCTATTTTTAGCAACCCCAATTCTAGCATTAACACTTGCAATAACACTATGAGCACCCATACCTATGCCCTACCCTGTAATTGATCTTAACCTTGGGGTCTTATTTATTCTGGCCTTATCAAGCCTCGCAGTATATTCTATTTTGGGTTCAGGATGAGCATCAAATTCAAAATATGCACTAATTGGAGCCTTACGAGCAGTAGCTCAAACCATCTCCTACGAAGTAAGCCTCGGACTAATTCTATTATCAGTAATTATTTTCTCAGGGGGTTATACCTTACAAACATTTAATACAGCTCAAGAAAGCATCTGATTATTAGCCCCTGCTTGACCACTAGCAGCAATATGATATATTTCAACCCTAGCAGAAACAAACCGAGCACCATTTGATTTAACAGAAGGAGAATCAGAACTAGTTTCAGGTTTCAATGTAGAATATGCAGGAGGGCCTTTTGCCCTATTCTTCCTGGCTGAATACGCAAACATCCTACTAATAAATACCTTATCAGCCGTACTATTTCTAGGGACATCACACATCCACAATATTCCAGAATTAACTACAATTAGCCTCATGACCAAAGCTGCACTTTTATCGATCGTATTTCTATGAGTACGAGCCTCATATCCACGATTCCGATACGACCAGCTAATACATCTCGTATGAAAAAATTTTCTCCCACTAACACTAGCCCTGGTTTTATGACATATTGCCCTACCAATTGCATTAGCAGGTCTCCCACCACAACTATAAGCTAGGAACTGTGCCCGAAGGCTCAGGGACCACTTTGATAGAGTGGCTTATAGGGGTTAAAATCCCCTCAGTTCTTAGAAAGAAGGGGATCGAACCCATGCCCAAGAGATCAAAACTCTTAGTGCTTCCTCTACACCACTTTCTAAGATGGGGTCAGCTAATTAAGCTTTCGGGCCCATACCCCGAACATGACGGTTAAAGTCCCTCCTCCATCAATGAACCCCTATGTACTCGCAATCCTATTATCCAGCCTAGGACTAGGAACTACCCTAACCTTTGCTAGCTCTCACTGATTATTAGCCTGAATAGGACTAGAAATTAATACTTTGGCAATTATTCCTTTAATAGCCCAACATCACCACCCTCGCGCAGTAGAAGCCACCACAAAATATTTTCTTACTCAAGCCACTGCAGCTGCAATAATTATGTTTGCAAGCACAACAAATGCTTGAATTACAGGCGAATGAGATATAAATAATATATCAAATTCCATTGCCAGTACAATAATTATTATTGCCCTAGCACTTAAAATTGGATTAGCACCAATACACTTCTGAATACCAGAAGTAATACAAGGATTAGACCTTTTAACAGGACTTATTTTATCAACCTGACAAAAACTTGCCCCATTTGCCCTAATTATTCAAGTAGCTCAAACCGTGGACCCTCTACTATTAACAACCCTAGGAGTTATATCTACATTAGTAGGAGGGTGGGGTGGTTTAAACCAAACTCAACTACGAAAAATCCTGGCTTACTCTTCAATTGCCCATATGGGGTGAATAATTATTATTCTCCAATATGCCCCACAACTAACGCTACTTGCCCTAGGAATATATATTTTCATAACATCTGCAGCATTCCTTACCCTAAAAACAGCATCTGCCACAAAAATTAATACTCTCACAATAATTTGATCTAAAAACCCAATTCTTACCACAACAACCGCCCTAGTTCTATTATCATTAGGCGGCCTACCACCACTAACAGGATTTATACCAAAATGATTAATTTTACAAGAACTAGCAAAACAAAACCTACCAATAACTGCCACAATCATAGCCCTAGCTGCTTTATTAAGCCTATATTTTTATCTACGCCTTTGTTACGCAATAACATTAACAATTTCTCCAAACACAACCAACTCAATTACCCCATGACGAACTCAAACAACCCAATCCTCCATACCATTAACCCTATCAACTACAATTGCTCTAGGACTTTTACCAATAACCCCAGCCATCCTAATACTAACCACCTAGGAACTTAGGATAACACCAGACCAAGAGCCTTCAAAGCTCTAAGTAGAAGTGAAAATCTTCTAGTCCCTGATAAGACCTACAAGAGTCTATCTTGCATTTTCTAATTGCAAATCAAATGTTTTTATTAAACTAAGGCCTTTACTAGATGGGAAGGCCTCGATCCTACAAACTCTTAGTTAACAGCTAAGCGCTCAAGCCAGCGAGCATCCATCTACTTTTCCCGCCATAGCCTAGTAAGGCGGGAAAAGCCCCGGCAGATTATTAATCTACGTCTCTGGATTTGCAATCCAACATGTTTCTTCACCACGAGGCTGTGATAAGGAGAGGACTTAAACCTCTGTCTTCGGGGCTACAACCCACCGCCTAATCGCTCGGCTACCCTACCTGTGGCAATTACGCGCTGATTCTTTTCTACAAACCACAAAGACACTGGTACCCTATATCTTGTATTTGGTGCCTGAGCTGGGATGGTGGGAACTGCTTTAAGCCTTCTCATTCGAGCCGAACTAAGCCAACCTGGGTCACTCCTAGGCGATGATCAAATTTATAACGTTATTGTTACTGCCCATGCCTTTGTAATAATTTTCTTTATAGTAATACCAATTCTTATTGGAGGGTTTGGAAGCTGACTCGTGCCACTGATAATTGGGGCACCCGACATAGCATTTCCACGAATAAACAATATAAGCTTTTGACTTCTACCTCCCTCATTCCTTCTACTGTTAGCCTCTTCTGGGGTTGAAGCCGGGGCTGGAACAGGATGAACTGTCTACCCCCCACTTGCAGGTAATCTTGCCCACGCAGGAGCATCAGTAGACCTGACAATTTTCTCACTTCACCTAGCCGGTGTTTCATCAATCTTAGGGGCAATTAATTTTATTACCACAACTATTAACATAAAACCCCCAGCCATTTCTCAATACCAAACACCCCTCTTTGTTTGAGCTGTACTTGTGACGGCCGTGCTTCTTCTTCTATCCTTGCCAGTCCTAGCTGCCGGAATTACAATGCTCCTCACAGATCGTAATCTTAATACCACATTCTTTGATCCGGCAGGAGGGGGAGACCCAATTTTATATCAACATTTATTCTGATTCTTTGGACACCCAGAAGTTTATATTCTTATTTTACCAGGATTTGGAATTATTTCACACGTAGTAGCCTACTACGCAGGCAAAAAAGAACCATTTGGCTATATAGGAATGGTCTGAGCCATGATGGCTATTGGCCTTCTGGGCGTTATCGTATGAGCTCATCACATGTTCACTGTCGGAATAGACGTAGATACTCGTGCATATTTTACATCCGCAACAATAATTATTGCCATCCCAACAGGTGTAAAAGTATTTAGCTGATTAGCCACACTACACGGAGGATCCATTAAATGAGAAACACCTATGTTATGAGCCCTAGGATTTATTTTCCTATTTACAGTAGGCGGATTAACAGGAATTGTCTTAGCCAATTCATCACTAGATATTGTCCTTCATGATACATACTATGTAGTTGCGCACTTCCACTACGTACTATTAATAGGGGCCGTATTTGCTATTATGGCAGCTTTCGTCCACTGATTCCCCCTATTCACAGGATTTACTTTAAACGACACTTGAACAAAAATCCACTTCGGAGTGATATTTATTGGTGTTAACCTCACGTTCTTCCCACAACATTTCCTCGGGTTGGCAGGAATACCACGACGATATTCTGACTACCCAGATGCCTACGCCCTATGAAATACAGTATCATCTATTGGATCACTTATTTCCTTAGTAGCAGTAATTATATTCCTATTTATTCTATGAGAAGCCTTCGCCGCAAAACGAGAAGTCTCTTCAGTAGAACTAACCATAACAAACGCAGAATGACTTCACGGCTGCCCCCCTCCATATCACACATTTGAGGAACCAGCATTTGTTCAAGTTCTATCAAACTAACGAGAAAGGGAGGAATTGAACCCCCATATACTGGTTTCAAGCCAGTCACATAACCACTCTGTCACTTTCTTCTAAAGACATTAGTAAAATATGCAAATTACACCACCTTGTCGAGGTGGAATTGCAGGTTAAATCCCTGTATGTCTTAAGCCCAAGGCTTAATGGCACATCCCACACAACTAGGATTCCAAGACGCGGCATCACCCGTTATAGAAGAGCTTCTTCACTTCCACGATCATGCCCTAGTAATTGTATTTTTAATTAGCACCTTAGTACTTTATATTATTATTGCAATGGTTTCAACCAAACTAACCAACAAATATATTCTAGACTCCCAAGAAATCGAAATTGTATGAACCATTTTACCAGCTGTAATCCTAGTTTTGATTGCCCTACCATCTCTCCGAATTCTATATCCTATAGACGAAATTAATGATCCCCATCTAACAATTAAAGCCATGGGCCACCAATGGTACTGAAGCTACGAATACACAGACTACGAAGACTTGGGCTTTGACTCTTACATAATCCCAACTCAAGACCTAACACCCGGCCAATTCCGACTTCTGGAAACAGACCATCGAATAGTAGTTCCTATAGAATCACCAGTTCGTGTCCTAGTATCTGCTGAAGACGTGCTACACTCCTGAGCCGTCCCATCATTAGGTGTAAAAATAGACGCAGTTCCAGGACGACTAAATCAAGCCGCCTTCATTGCCTCGCGCCCAGGCGTATTCTACGGACAATGCTCCGAAATCTGCGGAGCAAACCACAGCTTCATACCCATCGTAGTTGAAGCAGTTCCACTAGAACACTTTGAAAGCTGATCATCCTTAATACTAGAAGACGCCTCACTAGAAAGCTAATTACCGGACAAAGCGTTGGCCTTTTAAGCCAAAGTTTGGTGCCTACCGACCACCTCTAGTGAAATGCCCCAACTAAACCCCAACCCCTGATTTGCAATTCTAGTATTCTCATGAATTATTTTCTTAACTGTTATCCCAACTAAAATTTTAAATCATACCACACCAAATGAACCAACCCTAATAAGCGAAGAAAAACACAAAACTGAACCCTGAAACTGACCATGATAGTAAGCTTCTTCGATCAATTCGCAAGTCCATCTTTCTTAGGAATTCCACTCATCGCAATTGCAATCGCACTGCCATGAATACTTTTTCCAACCCCACCACCCCGATGAGTCAACAACCGACTTATTACCGTTCAAACATGATTTATTAACCGATTTACTAATCAATTAATAATACCACTAAATGTGGGAGGACATAAATGAGCACTTCTGCTAGCCTCATTAATAGTATTCCTTATTACCATCAATATATTAGGGCTTCTCCCATACACTTTTACACCAACAACACAACTATCCCTTAATATAGGCTTTGCCGTACCTCTATGATTAGCCACAGTTATTATTGGCATACGAAATCAACCAACAATTGCCCTTGGACATCTTCTGCCAGAAGGAACCCCTATCCCTCTAATTCCTGTACTAATTATTATCGAAACAATTAGCCTACTTATTCGACCACTAGCCCTTGGTGTACGACTTACGGCCAATTTAACCGCCGGCCATCTACTAATTCAACTCATTGCTACAGCCGTATTTGTTTTATTACCAATAATACCCACAGTAGCAATCTTAACCGCTACGGTTCTCTTCCTATTGACACTCTTAGAAGTTGCCGTAGCAATAATTCAAGCTTATGTATTCGTACTACTTCTGAGCCTCTACCTACAAGAGAACGTCTAATGGCCCACCAAGCACATGCATATCATATGGTTGATCCAAGCCCATGACCACTAACCGGAGCCGTCGGTGCTCTATTAATAACATCCGGCCTAGCAATCTGGTTCCACTTCCACTCAACAACACTAATAACCCTTGGAATAATTCTCCTACTTCTTACAATATTTCAATGATGACGTGACATTATCCGAGAGGGGACCTTCCAAGGTCACCACACACCACCAGTACAAAAAGGGCTGCGTTACGGAATAATCTTATTTATTACTTCAGAAGTATTCTTCTTTCTAGGGTTTTTCTGAGCCTTCTACCACTCAAGCCTGGCACCAACACCAGAACTAGGGGGATGTTGACCTCCAACAGGAATTATTACACTAGATCCTTTCGAAGTTCCACTACTCAATACAGCTGTTCTACTAGCATCTGGGGTAACAGTAACATGAGCTCATCACAGTATTATAGAAGGTGAACGAAAACAAGCCATTCAGTCCCTAGCACTTACAATCTTATTAGGACTATACTTCACTGCCCTTCAAGCCATAGAATATTATGAAGCACCATTCACAATTGCAGATGGTGTATATGGCTCTACATTCTTTGTAGCTACAGGATTCCACGGACTACACGTCATTATCGGATCAACTTTCTTAGCCGTGTGTTTTCTCCGTCAAGTCCAATATCACTTTACATCTGAACACCACTTCGGCTTTGAAGCCGCCGCCTGATACTGACACTTCGTTGACGTAGTCTGACTATTCCTCTACGTATCTATCTACTGATGAGGCTCATATCTTTCTAGTATTAAAGTTAGTACAAATGACTTCCAATCATTTAGTCTTGGTTAAAACCCAGGGAAAGATAATGAACTTAATTATAACTATTATTACTATTACAATAGCCTTGTCCTCTATTCTAGCAATTGTATCTTTCTGACTGCCCCAAATAAACCCAGATGCGGAAAAACTGTCCCCCTACGAGTGCGGATTTGATCCATTAGGCTCTGCCCGATTACCTTTTTCATTACGATTCTTCTTAGTAGCAATTTTATTCCTCCTATTTGACCTAGAAATTGCCCTCCTTCTCCCCCTGCCATGAGGAGATCAACTTCATAACCCTACCGGAACATTTTTCTGAGCCACCACAGTCCTCATCCTATTAACCTTGGGATTAATTTATGAATGAACCCAAGGCGGACTAGAATGAGCAGAATAGGGAGTTAGTCCAAAACAAGACCTCTGATTTCGGCTCAGAAAATTATGGTTTAAGTCCATAACCCCCTTATGACACCAGTACATTTTAGCTTTAGCTCAGCATTTATTTTAGGATTAATAGGACTAGCATTTCATCGCACCCACCTACTCTCCGCACTCCTGTGCTTAGAAGGGATAATACTATCCCTATTTATTGCATTAGCCCTATGAGCTCTACAATTCGAATCAATTAGCTTCTCCGCAGCCCCAATATTACTATTAGCCTTCTCTGCCTGTGAAGCAAGTACAGGCCTCGCACTCCTAGTAGCAACAGCTCGCACTCACGGAACCGACCGCCTACAAAACCTTAACCTCCTACAATGCTAAAAGTATTAATCCCTACTATTATATTATTCCCAACAATTTGATTAACCTCCCCTAAATGGCTATGAACAACTACAACCGCCCAAAGCCTTCTAATTGCCCTTATTAGCCTCACATGATTAAAATGAACATCAGAAACCGGATGAACCACATCTAACTTTTACCTCGCCACAGACCCCTTATCGACCCCTCTCTTAGTTTTAACATGTTGACTTCTCCCATTAATAATTTTAGCCAGTCAAAATCATATCAACCCCGAACCCATCAGCCGCCAACGCCTATATATTACACTTCTTACTTCTTTACAAACTTTCCTGATTATAGCATTCGGCGCCACAGAAATTATTATATTCTACATTATATTTGAAGCCACACTAATCCCAACCCTTATCATTATTACCCGCTGAGGAAACCAAACTGAACGCCTTAACGCAGGAACTTATTTCTTATTTTATACATTAGCAGGCTCTTTACCATTATTAGTTGCCTTACTTCTCCTTCAACAGTCTACAGGAACCCTCTCCATACTAGTAATTCAATATTCCCAACCCATACTTCTAGACTCCTGAGGCCACAAAATCTGATGAGCTGGCTGTTTAATTGCATTCCTCGTAAAAATACCCCTATATGGAGTACATCTGTGATTACCGAAAGCGCACGTTGAAGCTCCAGTTGCAGGATCTATAGTACTAGCAGCAGTTTTACTAAAATTAGGGGGGTATGGAATAATACGAATAATAATTATACTAAACCCACTATCTAAAGAACTCGTATACCCATTTATCATTTTAGCACTATGAGGCATTATTATGACAGGATCAATTTGCCTACGACAAACAGACCTTAAATCATTAATCGCTTACTCATCTGTAAGTCATATAGGATTAGTAGCAGGTGGAATTTCAATCCAAACTCCCTGAGGATTCTCTGGGGCAATTATCCTGATAATTGCCCACGGATTAGTATCTTCAATACTATTCTGTCTGGCCAACACAGCCTATGAACGAACCCACAGCCGAACCATAATTCTTGCCCGAGGCCTACAAATAATTTTTCCACTAACAGCGGTATGATGATTCATTGCTAATCTGGCCAATTTAGCACTACCCCCGTTACCCAACCTAATAGGAGAACTAATAATTATTACTACACTCTTCAACTGATCACCATGAACCATTGCACTTACAGGCATAGGGACACTAATTACAGCAGGCTATTCCCTATATATATTCCTAATATCTCAACGGGGCCCAACACCAAATCACATCACAAAACTCCCACCCTTTCACACCCGAGAACATTTACTCATAGCCCTTCATTTAATCCCAGTAATTCTCCTCGTAACAAAACCAGAACTTATATGAGGCTGATGCTACTAGTAAGTATAGTTTAACAAAAATATTAGATTGTGATTCTAAAGACAGGAGTTAAAATCTCCTTACTCACCAAGGAAGGACAGAAATCAATAAGTACTGCTAATCCTTATGCACCGCGGTTAAAATCCGCGGCTTCCTCACGCTTCTGAAGGGTAACAGCTCATCCATTGGTCTTAGGAACCAAAAACTCTTGGTGCAAATCCAAGTGGAAGCTATGAATCCAACAACCTTAATTATATCATCTTCACTTATTCTTGTTCTTACAATCCTTATGTACCCACTACTAACAACATTAAACCCAAAACCACAAAAACCAGAATGAGCAAGTACACATGTTAAAACCGCCGTCAGCACTTCATTCTTTATTAGCCTTCTCCCACTCATAATCTTTCTAGACCAAGGAATAGAAAGCATCACCACAAATTGACACTGAATAAACACACACATATTTGACACAAACATTAGCTTCAAATTCGACCACTACTCACTCATCTTCACCCCTATTGCCCTATACGTCACCTGATCTATTCTAGAGTTCGCATTATGATATATACACTCTGACCCTAATATAAACCGATTTTTCAAATATTTACTCCTATTCTTAGTGGCTATAATTACCCTAGTTACAGCCAACAATATATTTCAACTTTTTATCGGCTGAGAAGGAGTTGGCATTATATCATTTTTACTAATTGGGTGATGATATGGACGAGCAGACGCTAATACAGCAGCCCTTCAGGCCGTTATTTATAACCGAGTAGGGGATATCGGACTAATTCTAAGCATAGCATGATTTGCAATAAATCTCAACTCCTGAGAAATTCAACAAATCTTCTTCCTCTCAAAAAACTTTGATATGACAATCCCCCTAATTGGGTTAATCCTTGCAGCAACAGGAAAATCGGCCCAATTCGGCCTACATCCTTGACTACCTTCTGCCATGGAGGGCCCTACCCCAGTATCTGCCCTACTCCACTCTAGCACTATAGTTGTAGCAGGAATTTTCCTACTTATTCGACTCCACCCCCTCATAGAAAACAACAAACTGGCACTAACAATTTGCCTCTGCCTAGGAGCACTCACCACCCTATTTACAGCCACCTGTGCCCTAACCCAAAACGATATTAAAAAAATTGTAGCTTTCTCAACATCAAGTCAACTAGGGTTAATAATAGTCACAATTGGACTAAATCAACCACAACTAGCATTCCTCCACATTTGTACACACGCATTTTTTAAAGCTATGCTATTTTTGTGTTCTGGGTCAATCATCCACAGCCTAAACGATGAACAAGACATCCGAAAAATGGGAGGCCTCCACAACCTAATACCTGCCACCTCAACTTATCTTACAATTGGCAGCCTAGCACTAACAGGAACCCCGTTCCTAGCCGGGTTTTTTTCAAAAGATGCCATCATTGGAGCCTTAAACACCTCCTATCTCAACGCCTGGGCCCTAATCCTAACACTAATCGCTACATCATTTACCGCAGTATATAGCTTCCGAGTAGTATTTTTTGTAACTATAGGTTCTCCTCGATTTCTGCCACTATCCCCAATTAACGAAAATAATCCACAAGTAATTAACCCTATCAAACGACTCGCCTGAGGAAGCATCATTGCAGGACTTATTATTACATCCAACTTCCTACCCTCAAAAACACCAATTATAACAATACCAACTATCCTAAAACTTGCAGCCCTAATAGTAACTATCATCGGACTCTTAGTGGCCATAGAACTTACCGCCCTAACCAATAAACAAGTCAAAATTTCTCCTACAATCCCGACACACCATTTCTCAAATATATTAGGATATTTCCCCGCAATAATTCACCGATTGCCCCCTAAGCTCAACCTATTATTAGGACAATCAGTCGCCACTAAACTGGACCAAACATGACTTGAAATTACAGGACCAAAAGGACTAGCACTAACCCAAGCACTAATATCAAAAATTACCAGTGATATCCAACGAGGCATAATCAAAACTTACCTAACCGTTTTTCTCCTAACCCTAACCCTAGCCATCCTTTTAACACTGATTTAGACAGCTCGAAGAGTGCCACGACTTAGACCCCGAGTGAGCTCTAATACTACAAGCAGAGTTAAAAGTAAAACCCAAGCACAAATAACTAGTATTGCCCCACCAAAAGAATATATAACAGCCACACCACTAACATCCCCACGCAACATAGAAAATTCCTTCAACCCATCAATAACTACTCAAGAACCCTCATATCACCCCCCTCAAAATAACCCAGCCACCAAAACAACTCCTAATAAATATACCAACACATAACCCACCACAGAACGACTTCCCCAAGCTTCTGGAAAAGGCTCAGCAGCTAAAGCCGCTGAATAAGCAAACACTACAAGCATCCCCCCCAAATAAATTAAAAAAAGCACCAAAGACAGAAAAGAACCCCCGTAACCAACTAAAATCCCACATCCGACCCCCGCTGCCACTACTAAACCCAAAGCGGCAAAATAAGGTGTAGGATTAGAAGCAACAGCAATTAAACCCACAACCAAAGCTACCAGTAATAAAAACATAAAATAGGTCATAATTCTTGCTCGGACTTTAACCGAGACCAATGACTTGAAGAACCACCGTTGTAGTTCAACTACAAGAACTAATGGCAAGCCTACGAAAAACTCACCCACTAATAAAAATCGCCAACGACGCATTAGTCGACCTCCCAACACCATCTAATATTTCCGCATGATGAAACTTCGGATCTCTCCTAGGATTATGTTTAATTACTCAAATCCTAACCGGACTATTTTTAGCAATACACTACACCTCCGATATCTCAACCGCATTCTCATCAGTAGTCCACATCTGCCGAGACGTAAACTACGGCTGACTTATCCGAAATCTGCACGCCAACGGAGCCTCATTCTTCTTCATCTGTATTTATATACACATTGCCCGAGGCCTATATTATGGTTCCTACCTATATAAAGAAACCTGAAACATTGGGGTCATTCTCTTACTACTAGTTATAATAACAGCCTTCGTCGGCTATGTTCTTCCATGAGGACAAATATCCTTTTGAGGAGCCACAGTTATTACAAACTTATTATCAGCTGTCCCCTACATAGGAGACATACTTGTCCAATGAATTTGAGGCGGCTTTTCAGTAGATAACGCAACACTAACACGATTCTTCGCATTCCACTTCCTACTACCATTCGTCATCGCCGCCGCAACCCTCCTACATCTGCTATTTCTACACGAAACAGGATCAAACAACCCAGCCGGGTTAAACTCCGACGCAGACAAAATCTCCTTCCACCCATATTTTTCATACAAAGACCTTCTAGGATTTGTTATGATACTATTAGCCCTCACATCATTAGCACTATTCTCTCCAAATCTTTTAGGAGACCCAGAAAACTTCACCCCAGCAAATCCTCTGGTCACTCCACCACACATTAAGCCAGAATGATATTTCCTATTTGCCTACGCCATTCTACGATCAATTCCAAATAAACTAGGAGGGGTTCTTGCACTATTATTCTCCATCCTAGTGCTTATAGTAGTACCAATTCTACACACCTCGAAACAACGAGGACTAACATTCCGCCCAATCACTCAGTTCCTATTCTGAACCTTAGTGGCAGATATAATCATTTTGACATGAATTGGAGGTATACCTGTAGAACACCCATATATTATTATTGGACAAATCGCATCCGTATTATATTTCGCATTATTCCTAATTCTCACACCACTAGCAGGATGACTTGAAAATAAAGCACTAAAATGAGCTTGCCCTAGTAGCTTAGTCTAAAAGCATCGGTCTTGTAATCCGAAGATCGGAGGTTAAATTCCCCCCTAGCGCCCAGAAAAGAGAGATTTTAACTCCCACCCCTGGCTCCCAAAGCCAGAATTCTAAATTAAACTATCTTCTGATAGTAACCTATATGGTTTAGTACATATATATGCATTATATTACATAATGCATTAGTACTTATATATGTATTATCACCATTCATTTATATTAACCATAAAGCAAGTACTAACGTTCTAAACGTACATAAACCAAAATATTAAAATTCAAAAATAATTTATTTTAACCTGGAAAATAGATTTTTCCCCTATAATTGGTTCTCAAATTTTTCCTTGAAATAAACAACTATAATTTAACTAGACTATATTAATGTAGTAAGAGACCACCAACTGGTTTATATTAAGGCATCCTATGCATGATAGAATCAGGGACAAAAATTGTGGGGGTTGCACAAGTGAACTATTCCTGGCATCTGGTTCCTATTTCAGGGACATAACTGTAAAATTCCACCCTCGGATAATTATATCTGGCATCTGATTAATGATATGAGTACATACTCCTCGTTACCCAACATGCCGAGCGTTCTTTTATATGCATAGGGGTTCTCCTTTTTGGTTACCTTTCATCTTGCATCTCAGAGTGTAAACACAAACCATATATTAAGGTTGAACATTTCCTTGCTCGAGTTGAAGTAGGTTAAACATTGAAAGACATAACTTAAGAATTACATATTTATATCTCAAGTGCATAACATATACATTCCTTCTTCAACTTACCCCTATATATATGCCCCCCTTCTTCGGTTTCTACGCGACAAACCCCCCTACCCCCTACGCTCAGCAAATCCTGTTATTCCTTGTCAAACCCCGAAACCAAGGAAGGTTCGAGAACGTATAAGCTAACAAGTTGAAATATGGGCTAGCTATCCGCGTTATATATATATATACATACACATCGCACCAATTTATTACAAAAATTACCCCAAATATTAGCCTAAAAACTTCTACTTAATTTATAAGGCATTAACTCAATGCTAAAAAATCGAATATAAAATAAC